AATTCCAAGAATTGAGTCTTCAAGTCAATGATGTATTATATTAATTCGATTCATTCAACCTTTTTTTTTTTTAATAAAAAAAAAAAAAATATTTCATTTTTTTAATATTAAAAATTATAACGATAAAGTAAAAGCGGGTAGCGGGAATCGAACCCGCATCGTTAGCTTGGAAGGCTAGGGGTTATAGTCGACGTTGATTCATCATTTTTAACGTCTCTAATTCAAAACTGAACGTGAAACTTTGGTTTCATTCAGCTCCTTTATGGAAGATGGATAAATTCCCAGATTCAGACATGAACGAAATAAAAAATCTGACCCATAACGTCTATGTCAGCTTTTATATCTGAATTTATTCAGAACAACCCGCTTTCTAGACGATCCCTATAGAGAGGGGTGTTATATTCTAACAATCTTTCTAGTTACTTCGTTCTCTACTTCTATTTGAAAGAATCCTTAGGAAAAGCATTTTGTTTCCACCGAGCTAAAACAATTTATCGATGTCTTTAGTAAACCAAAGACATTGTTTACTAGCTGTTTTGCTTCAATTCCCCCTACAGAAATGAAAAATTGAAGATTTAGTTACGATTAGAAATACACTTTTTATCTTTATCCATGGGTCCTTTACTTATACTCATTCAATTGGAAGTATTGATCCAATAAAAAAATTATGTTTCGTAATCTCATAATCCAATTTTTCAATTTTAAATTGATTCTTGGATACAAATCACGAGAATTTATATTCTTCCTCGAATTTTTCATTGAGAGGGAAAGGATTCAATCCTTTTAAGAACTAAAGTTTTTGTTCGGAATGAATATTAATCAAACCGAAAGACCCTTTAACTATATAAAGGGTTATAGAACGAATCACACTTTTACCACTAAACTATACCCGCTACAATCAGATTATTGTATATAAATGGACCTTTTGTCGACCCTAATAAAAAAATAATAAAAAAATGAAACAAAAGATCAGAAAAGCATTATGAAAACTAAAGCGTTTACCTTTTGTATCAGAGGAACTAATGAGATTTGGAAAAGAGGATTCATTTGATAACTCAATAACATTTTTTGCCCGGGGTTTTTGTTTCGAACTTAATCTATAACACAAAAATAGATTGTGGCAATAAACGAGAGTTCCCTTTTTCTTATTTAAACCGGACCGGAATAAAAGGACTAACCAAGAAAGAAATGGCACTTTGATTCTATACCATTCGATTCTATATCTTCTATATCACAGAAATTCATTTTTTTTTTTTTTTTTTTTTTCAATTTAATAAATCTTTTAGTTATGATTTGTTGGAACAAAAGGGCGGGCCCGGCTAAGTACTGACCGGGCCACTAAAAAGCCCCTTCGGACGAAATAAAAAATAAGAGTATATACTATGACGGGCGTTTTCAAGCCTTATTTTTTATAATGTAACATAGTATTATCGTTTTTCAATTGGGAGGAGAGATGGCTGAGTGGACTAAAGCGTCGGATTGCTAATCCGTTGTACGAGTTTTTCGTACCGAGGGTTCGAATCCCTCTCTTTCCGTTTTCGTTGATGACTTGGTATTTTCTTTCGAATTTATCGCAAGCTCTTTTTTTATTAACTAGTTAAAAATTAATAAGTGGAATAGATAAAATCTTACTAATAACAGTTTAAAATCAAGCAAAGCAAACTTTATTTTTTATTCTTCACGTCCAGGATTACGTCCTGGATCATTAGACAGGAATCCGAAGATAAAGAGAGAAACAAAGAATATCACTACCGTGTAAACAAATAGTTTGAGAGTAAGCATTACACAATCTCCAAGATTTTTTTTAGGAAAAAAGAGAATAGATTCTCCACTTTTATACCACATACCCGACTTTTTTATTTTGCCACCAAGAAATAAAGTGGGGTGATCTAGATTTGTCGCGATTGTACAATAATTTCAATATTTAAATTGAGAGTATAGGACTTATCTGAGCTTATCAATTCTACAATTTGATTTTTGAATAAATTAGGAATTTGTCTGGCACTTTATTAAAAATATCATCGAAAACTTACAGCAGCTTGCCAAACAAAGGCTAAGAGAAAAAAGAACAGGGGTATCACCGGCATAATATCTACAATTGGATTCAAAAAAGCGTAGGCTTCGGGCAATTTGGCTACGAAAAAACTACTGGAATAAAGAGCAGAATTAAGGTAGATACAGATCAAACTAAAAATATTAAGCATAACAAACATTTTGTTTTTGAGGATAATTGTATTTATTTTGATTGAGTTGTTAATAAATTTAATTGAGTTTTTTATTATTATAGATATGTTATTATTGATAGAAGAAAAAAATCAAAATAATGAATAAAAAAAAAATAAGATAGACCCAAAAGCTTTCTTTTATTTGAACTCACCCAACCAAAAATCCTTCTATATCTCAAATCAAAAGAGATATAGAATAAATCATACTTTCGTACAATATCTTAATTGAATTCTATGTAATGATCAATAAATTCAGTTTAATTCTATGTCTACATGTATAGTTTACATGTATAAAAATTATAGTAATCTATTTTTTAAATAATAGATATTTAGGCCGGAGTTGACGAATAACCCGTACCAATATTAGTGTTTATTAGTGTCGAATAGAAATAAATGGGGCGTGGCCAAGTGGTAAGGCAACGGGTTTTGGTCCCGCTATTCGGAGGTTCGAATCCTTCCGTCCCAGAGCATACCCAGTCTATATTTTATTATTTATTATAAATTTTATTATTTATTATAAATTATATATATATATTTTTATTTTTTTTAATATAAAATATATATCATATTTAATATAAAATATATATCATAATAAAATATATATATATAAGGTTTAAGGTTGCCTTTTAGAACAGCCTTCCGTATTAAGATTGTCTGTATTTAAGATTAGATTAAATTAAGAGTAGAGTATTGGTATAGAATGTGATTCTTATTATTTTTTTTTTATCGGTGGAATCATATCTTTTTTACAAATTTTATTGAGTTGAAATAACACGCATATGAAATAGGAAATTGAATTCCGTGGCAATTCGTTAAATAATAATGATTTTACAGTATAAATATGAAAAAATAACAACATAAAATTTCAATCTTCTCTTACATCTACATCAGTCTTTTTTTATCTATCTTTTTTTAATCACAGACCGTTTACTCCAATGTGAATTTATCTCTCTCTTACTAATGATAAACGGATGATAAAAAACGAAAAGTCCTTGCTGTAAAACTTTATTTTTTGCAAAGATGCAAATAATTATATCGGATAGGAGATTTTTCAATCAATTTAATCTTTGTAACGAACCGCTATGAGTTCTTGGTACTTGAAGAAGTGTGAAATTGTTGAATTTTTTCTATCACTATTATGTTACTTGAAGATACAGATTAAAAATAACTTGATTTCTTCGTATTATATTTATTTATTCGTGTTATATTAGTTATAATTTAATTAACTAATTTGATTTTTACAATAATAGAAAAATAGTTTCAAATTTCGAATGATATAAATAAAAGACTCTAAATAATTTAGAAAAAAAAAAAAGATTTCTATTTTTATAGAATTTACAATATTAAATTCTATTAATCTTTATTAATCTAAAAAATGGGGTTAAATTTATTTTTTCTTGCTGAGACCCCCCGTTTTTCATATAGAAGAAAAGGGTATAGATTACTATGTACCACTCGAACCAATGATTATTCACGATTTCATAATTGAATCAATTACATATGGGTTCCAAACTGAAGGACTGTTATGGTAAAACTTCGTTTAAAACGATGTGGTAGGAAGCAACGTGCGACTTGAAGGACATGATCCGCTGTGGAGTCTTACATCCACCACTTTTTTATATTATATATTATAGGAATGAAAGTGCTCTTGGCTCGACATCATTTGTTCTATATTCGCTGTAACCCCCCCCCTTTTTTTTTTGGGGGGGGTGGTATAATATAGTATAGGATGGAGCTCGAGTAGAAAGTATTTTTTTATTTTTCAGGGGCAAGAATCTAGGGTTAGTATCAATCAACAAATTGGAACAACTTCGTAAGTATATTTTCGATACATAAACTAAAAGGGCCCGTTCGAGAAAATTTCTAATTAAAAAGGAAGGTTTGTTGAAATTGGTAAAACTCTTTCGATCAAATCAAAAGGAAAGTGTATTATGCAGGAATCAAACATTCGTATGATTCTTTGACATAAAGAAATCACAAAAAATGGTATGTTGCTGCCGTTTTGAAAGGATTTAAAGATCACCGAAGTAATGTCTAAACCCAATGATTCAAGGCAAAGATCCTGGAACAAGGAAATACCTTTTTAAATTGTCTTAACAACTAGATCAGAATGAAGAATCTAAATGGATTTTAAAGAAGGCAGACAATTAAAGGGTTAGAGACCGCTCAATAGATGAAGTATCTAAAATAAAATAAAGGGTTTCTCTTTTGAGTTATTTCAGAATTATCCAACTTGAGTTATGAGGGTGTAAATACGACTAATTTTTTGTTGGGTAAGAATAAGAAAAAAAGTACTCAAATCAATAGTCTAATTAATTTGATTATTTTATGGATATATTTGCTATTGTAATTCTATACATAGACATAATGACATAATTTTGAATTTTCTCGAGCCGTAAGAGGCGAAAACCTCTTATACGTTTCTAGGGGGGGTATTGTTCATCTATCCCAATGAGCTATTTATCGAATCGTTGCAATTGATGTTCGATCCCGACGAGAGGGAAGAGATCTTCGGAAAGTGGGTTTTTATGATCCGATAAACAATCAAATTTATTTAAATGTTCCTGCTATTCTATACTTCCTTGAAAAAGGCGCTCAACCTACAGGAACTGTTCATGATATTTTAAAAAAGGCGGGGGTTTTTACGGAACTTAGCCTTAATCAACAAACAAAATTCAATTAATGAAAAAAAAAATGAAGGACTAAACCTGATTATTTTAGTTATTGAATAAACCTCGTTTTTTTCTACTTCTTCCCTGTCTTCCTTAAATTAAGTATTTCACTTATATTATAGATTCTATTTACTTATATTATAAATTATATTTATATATAGTGTAGTGCCAATCCAACACAAGTCCTTCGTTTTTTTACATTTCAAATTAAATAAAATAATTTGAATTTGATTAATTAAAATTGATTGAAATCGGAATTGTTAGTTCGATTTCGAATTTGTTTTATCTTTTGTATGCTTATGTTTTTGTCAATATTAATATTGACAACAGTGTATCAAATAAATATAATCCGATCGTGGATAAATGGATCTATTTATCCCTGTTCCATATATTTTATTTCATTCAAATAATCTTCTTAGATTTTCTGTCATACAGGAAGTCTTTTTTGATTAAGATTTAAATCAATCAAACTCGATATATACTAATTAATGAATAATATAATATTTAATGAATAATATTAAGAGAAGAGAGACAAGAAGCGGTCTATAAATATTTGAAAATCTGTGACTTTATTTTATCTTTTATTTGAGAATTTTTGTATTTTCGTCGGATTTGTTCATTTTTATTATGTTTAGAGCGGGTTAGAGTTTTTTTTTTTTCATTGTTTTTTTAATGGTTTGATTGTGTTGTGCCATTCAATTTCGTTATTTATTGGGATTCTGATTGTATCTACACATTCTAATTTGTTTGTTGGGGTTGCTAACTCAACGGTAGAGTACTCGGCTTTTAAGTGCGGCTAACATCTTTTACACATTTGTATGAAGAAACGGATTCGTCCATACCATCGGTAGAGTTTGTAAGACCACGACTGATCCTGAAAGGAATGAATGGAAAAAGTAGCATGTCGTAGCAATGGATAATTCTGAGAATATTTCATTCTTTCTTACTGAATAGGTCCAAAATATTATTTCAATTGTTTAAATTCAATTAAAAAAAGAATTTTTTTTTTGGGGGGGGGTCGAGTGAATAAATGGGTAGAGCCTTACTAGAGCTAGAGGTTCCAATTCTAGGGAAATAAAAAGTAACGAGCTTCTGTTCTTAATTTTTGAATGATTACCCCATCTAATTAGACGTTAAAAATATATTAGTGCCTAATGCGGTAAAAGCTTTTCCAATGAGTGGATTAGAAATTTCTTATGAGCCCTAACTATTAGCTATTCCCCTTTATGGGGTAGAGATAAATGTGTAGAAGAAGGTAGTATATTGATAAAGAGATTTCTTTTTTTTTTTTCAAAATCAAAAGAGCGATTGGATTGATAAAATAAAAGGCTTCTAACTATCTTGTTATCCTATAAATGAACATAAACCTATTGTATGGAAAGGAAGGAGAGGTTCTAGAGAGCCCGTTGATGAGTTTGACTTGTTTCCTGAGTTTGACTTGTTTCCGAGGTATCTAGTTTTTTCTTACTAGAAATACCTTGTTTTAACTGTATCGTACTATGTATCATTTGATAACCCCCAAAACCCCTATTTCTTTTCTGATTCAAATTGAATTTTAAATGGAAGACTTTCAAGGATATTTCGAATTATATAGATCTCAGCAACACGACTTACTATACCCACTTATCTTTCGGGAGTCCATTTATGCCCTTGCTCATGATCGTGGTTTAAATAGATCCGTTTTATTAGATAATGTAGGTTATGACAAGAAATCCAGTTTACTAATTCTAAAACGTTTAATTAGTCGAATGTATCAACAGAATCATTTGATTATTTCCGTTAATGATTCTAATCAAAATAAATTTTTGGGGTACAACAAAAATTTGTATTCTCAAATGATATCGGAGGGTTTTGCAGTCATTGTGGAAATTCCGTTTTCCCTACGATTAGTATCTTCCTTAGAGGAGACAGAAACCGTAAAATCTTATAATTTACGATCAATTCATTCAATATTTCCCTTTTTCGAGGATAAATTTCCACATTTAAATTATGCATCAGATGTACTCATACCCTACCCCATCCATCTGGAAATCTTGGTTCAAACCCTTCGCTACTGCGTGAAAGATCCCTCCTCTTTGCATTTATTACGGCTCTTTCTTCACGAGTATTATAGTTGGAATACTATTATTACTCCAAAAAAATCCATTTTTGCAAAAAGTAATCAAAGATTATTCTTGCTCCTATACAATTCTTATGTAGGTGAATACGAATCCATTTTACTTTTTCTCCGTAATCAGTCTAATCATTTACGATTAACCTCTTTTAGGATCTTTTTTGAGCGAATACATTTTTATGAAAAAATAAAATATCCTGTCGAAGAAGTCTTATTTCCGGCCACCTTGTGGTTCTTCAAGGACTCTTTTATACAGTATGTTAGCTATCAAGGAAAATCGATTCTGGCATCAAAAGATAGTCCTCTTCTGATGACTAAATGGAAATATTATCTTGTCAATTTTTGGCAATGTCATTTTTATGTATGGTCTCAACCAGGAAGAATCCATATAAACCAATTATCCAAGCATTCCTTTGATTTTTTGGGTTATCTTTCAAGCATACGACCAAATATTTCAGTGGTACGGAGCCAATTGTTAGAAAATTTATTT